CTTTTTCAGACATTTGTAATTCGTGATTTAATCAGACGGCATGTCGCTTCTAACATAGGAATTGCTAAAAGTAAAATTCGGGAAAAAGAACCCATTGTATGGGAAATACTTCAAGAAGTTATGCAGGGGCATCCTGTATTGCTGAATAGAGCGCCCACCCTGCATAGATTAGGCATACAGGCGTTCCAGCCCATTTTAGTGGGTGGACGTGCTATTTGTTTACATCCATTAGTTCGTAAGGGATTCAATGCAGACTTTGATGGGGATCAAATGGCTGTTCATGTACCTTTATCCTTGGAAGCTCAAGCAGAGGCTCGTTTACTTATGTTTTCTCATATGAATCTCTTTTCTCCGGCTATTGGAGACCCCATTTCGGTACCAACTCAAGATATGCTTATTGGACTCTATGTATTAACGATCGGGAATCGTCGAGGTATTTGTGCAAATAGGTATAATCCATGGAATTGCAGAAACTATCAAAATGAAACAGTTAACGATTATAACTATAAGTATACTACGAAAGAGAAAGGGCCCTTTTTTTTTAGTTCCTATGATGTACTTGTAGTTTATCAGCAGAAACGAATCAATTTAGATAGTCCTTTGTGGCTTCGGTGGCGACTAAATCAACGTGTCATTGCCTCAAGAGAAGTTCCTATCGAAGTTCAATATGAATCTTTGGGTACCTATCATGAAATTTATGGGCACTGTCTAATAGTAAGAAGTATAAAAAAAGAAATCCTTTGTATATACAAAAGAACCACTGTTGGTCATATTTCTTTTTATCGAGAAATAGAAGAAGCCATACAGGGGTTTTGTCGGGCCTACTCATATGGTACCTAAGCTAAGCTAAGTAATTATGGAATACCCGCGGGAATTTGGATCTCTCCGGTTCAACTGGAATGAGAATTCCTGAATTTCTACGTGAATCGAGATCCAGTAAAAGAGGTCTTCGAATCACTAATCCCAACCCAAATTGTCGAATCCTACTCAGCGGAATATGGAGGTACTTATGGCAGAATGGGTTGATCTGTTCTTTCACAATAAAGTGATAGATGGGGCTGCCATGAAACGACTTATTAGCAGATTAATAGATCACTTCGGAATGGCATATACATCGCACACCCTGGATCAAGTAAAGACTCTGGGTTTCCAGCAAGCCACTGCTACATCCATTTCATTAGGAATTGATGATCTTTTAACAGTACCTTCTAAGGGGTGGCTAGTCCAAGATGCTGAACAACAAAGTTTGATTTTAGAAAAGCATCATCATTACGGGAATGTATACACAGTAGAAAAATTACGCCAATCCATTGAGATATGGTATGCTACAAGTGAATATTTGAGACAAGAAATGCATCCTAATTTTAGGATGACTGATCCTTCTAATTCAGTCCATATAATGTCCTTTTCGGGAGCTAGAGGAAATGCATCTCAGGTACACCAATTAGTAGGTATGAGAGGATTAATGTCGGATCCCCAAGGACAAATGATTGATTTACCGATTCAAAGCAATTTACGCGAAGGACTTTCTTTAACGGAATATATCATTTCCTGCTACGGAGCCCGTAAAGGAGTTGTGGATACTGCTGTACGAACATCAGACGCTGGATACCTTACGCGTAGACTTGTTGAAGTAGTTCAACACATTGTTGTACGTAGAACAGATTGTGGCACTATCCGAGGCATTTCCGTGAGTCCTATAAATGGGATGACGGAAAGGATTTGGATCCAAACACTAATTGGTCGTGTATTAGCATACAATATATATATGGGTCCACGTTGCATTGCTGCCCAAAATAAAGATATTGGGATTGGACTTGTCACTAGATTCATAACCTTTCGAACACAACCGATATATATTCGAACCCCGTTTCTTTGCAGGAGTATATCTTGGATCTGTCGATTATGTTATGGTCAGAGTCCCACTCATGGCGATCTGGTCGAATTGGGAGAAGCAGTAGGCATTATTGCGGGTCAATCAATCGGCGAACCGGGGACTCAACTAACATTAAGAACTTTTCATACCGGTGGAGTATTCACAGGTGGTACTGCAGAACATGTACGAGCTCCTTTCAATGGAAAAATCAAATTCAATGAGGATTTGGCTCATTTCACACGTACACGTCATGGGCATCCTGCTTTTCTATGTTATACAGACCTGTATGTAACTATTGAGAATCACGATATTCTACATAATGTGAATATTCCACCCAAAAGTTTTCTTTTAGTTCAAAATGATCAATATGTAGAATCAGAACAAGTGATTGCGGAGATTCGCGCTGGAACATCTACTTTCGGTTTTCATTTTAATAAAGTTAAAGAGAAAGTTCGAAAACATATTTATTCTGACTCAGAGGGAGAAATGCACTGGAGTACCGATGTGTACCATGCACCTGAATATAAATATGGTAATGTTCGTCTCTTACCAAAAACAAGTCATTTATGGATATTATCAGGAGCTCTGTGGAGCTCCAGTATAGTGCCTTTTTCGCTCCACAAG